GTTAGAAGTCAGAAAGAGCCTTCTACGAATATAAAAAAAGAAAGAGGATTGGAATCTGCACATTGATTCTTTTTTTTTTGCAATTTTTTTTGAACCGTATGCACCAAAAGGCGCCTGTACGGTTCGTAAGGGATATAATTTTACCCTAATCAACCGACTTTATCGAGAAAGATTACTTTTTTTAGGACAAGAGGTTGATAGCGAGATCTCGAACCAACTTATTGGTCTTATGGTATATCTCAGTATCGAGAATGATACCAAAGATCTATATTTGTTTATAAACTCTCCCGGCGGATGGGTTATCCCTGGAGTGGCTATTTATGATACAATGCAATTTGTGCGACCAGATGTACAGACAATATGCATGGGATTAGCCGCTTCAATGGGATCTTTTATCTTGGCCGGAGGAGAAATTACCAAACGTCTAGCATTCCCTCACGCTTGGCGCCAATGAGGTTTTTATTTGAGAGAAAAAAATAAGACTATGCCTTCGCCATATGAATATTAAGTAATAATAGCATGGCACTTTGAATTCGATATCAAAATAAAACAATTTTTATTGTTTTTTCAAAACATTTGATTATGTATCGAGAGAGTAGTATGAGATAAAAGGTATTTCCTGTTTTTTATATTGGAGATTCCAGTTCAGCGTCACAAACTTTTTTATTTTCACACCGGGGGACTTAGTTGTGTTCTGAAAGAGTTCGAAAATAAAAAAACAAGATTATTTTTTCCTTAATTTTACAAAAAGCAACTTTGGGATTGCTGAAACACAGACAAACCAAATATTATTAATAATAATTAATTTAATAATTTAAATATATATAAAGCAACGGAACCATCATAGTATTTTTTAACTCCTACGAAAGGAAGGGTGGTAATTTGATCATTTACTGATCTGAGTCTGATAGATCCTATTTTTTTTCTTTGATGGAAGGTAAAGGTCAATTTTATTATAGAGCCGTATGCAATGCATAAAAGATGCCCGTACGGTTGTGGTTGTTCAATTCTATTTTTTTTTTTCTTTTTATTCTTTATCTTTCTTTTCTATTCATCATGCAAAATAGAGGAACCCCTCTTTTGTTATACCATCAGGGTAATGATTCATCAACCTGCTAGTTCTTTTTATGAGGCACAAACGGGAGAATTTATCCTGGAAGCGGAAGAGCTGCTAAAACTGCGTGAAACCCTCACAAGGGTTTATGTACAAAGAACGGATAAACCCTTATGGGTTGTCTCGGAAGACATGGAAAGAGATGTTTTTATGTCAGCAACAGAAGCCCAAGCTTATGGAATTGTTGATCTTGTAGCGGTGGTTGAGTGAAAAGCCCGGATTTTTTTCGCGCAAATTCTCTATTTCCTATTTTATATTTTTGCTGAATTTACTAGAAAATTAAATAGAAGTAATTAAAAATCATCAGGTTAGGATCGATCTAAACCAGCCCATTATTTATATGATATGATTCAACATGCCAACTATTAAACAACTTATTAGAAATACAAGACAGCCAATCAGAAATGTCACAAAATCCCCCGCGCTTCGGGGATGCCCTCAGCGTCGAGGAACATGTACTAGGGTGTATGTGCGACTCGTTCAGATCATGAGCTGGGATAAAAGAAAGAAAACCTTTTCTAGTATCAATGATCAGTACCGGGGAATAGGATAGAATAGAAAAAGAAGTCCGTTCAATTCAGTATAAAAAAAAGAATCTATCCATTCTATTGTGTATGAAATTTATGGTTTCCATTGGTGCAAATCCAATCACCTTAATTTAAGATGAGAAGCAATTCTCCATTGGTAGCAAATGGTTATCCATTAAGCGGAGAAAATCCTACTTAAAAATAAAAACATAAAACTTAGGCCCCTCTTGCAAGAACGGACTAACAGGGTTAGCTACCCAGCCAACTTTCATAATTAAATACCGTTACTGTGTAAGTAGATCTAATCGTGAAAGACCTATTACTGGATAATTCATGGGTAGAGCCAAAGAATGTGAACTATACAAGTTACCAATAACATTGATTAAATGAAGTAAAGGCTCCGGTGTATAGAGAAAACCTCACCGTTTAAGAAGTAACCATATAAACGAAGGAAGCCACTATTTCTTTATCCATTTCTATTTTTTATTTATTATATTTTGATACCTAGTAAAATGAAATTTCTTATTTCGAAGTGAAATGTCTAGAAAAAAGAAAAATAGTGGTCGGGAAGGTTATAGTAGCCAAAGTCATTGGAATTTTTAGTTTATACATTGGAAAAAAAGCTTTGTTATTAATAGACTAGGAAAGGGAAAAAGAATAACTGAAAGAAAGGAAATCTATTAGTTATTCGTCAAAGTTTCATTTATTCAATGACCAGAATTAGACGGGGAAATATAGCTCGGAGACGTAGAACAAAAATTCGTTTATTTGCATCAAGCTTTCGAGGGGCTCATTCAAGACTTACTCGAACAATTACTCAACAGAAAATAAGAGCTTTGGTTTCGTCGCATCGGGATAGGGATAAGCAAAAGAGAAATTTTCGCCGTTTGTGGATTACTCGAATAAACGCAGTAATTCGTGAAATGGGGGTATCCTATAGTTATAGTAGATTAATACACGACCTATATAAGAAACAGGTGCTTCTTAATCGTAAAATACTTGCACAAATAGCTATATCAAATAAAAATTGTCTTTATATGATTTCCAATGAGATCATAAAAGAAGTAGATTGGAAAGAATCCACCGGAATAATTTAAACGGAGTTCCCCGGAGAATGAACTCCGGGAGGGTAAAGTCAAAATAAATATGATAAAAAAATAGTAAAACTGAATGAACACACTCAAAAAAAATCTTTATTCTTGCCCGATTTTTTTTTTCTTACGACACGATAATTCAATCTATATTTTTCATATTTTTCGAACAAAACATCAATTTGCGTTTGAGTTCGGATTTTACTTTTTTTTGTCAAGTGAAGAAAGAGTAAGCCTATTTATTTCTGGGTCGAAGACCCGCAGTTCTGTTGGTCGACTCGGTTCTTTCAAACTGTTTCTCATTATTAAGAAAAGGTAACAAAGATAAAATACGAGCTTGTTTTATAGCAATAGTAATTAATCGTTGTTGTTTCAAGGTCAATCTATTCACCCGTCTAGATAATATTTTTCCCTGTTCGCTAATAAATCGACTAATTAAACTCATGTTTCTATAATCAATTCGATCCCCCGATTGAATCGGGGGCAAACGCCTACGAAAAGATCGCTTGGATTTAAGAAAAGGCCGCTTGGATTTATCCATGGTTTGTTTAGTTTATTCCTTATCCCGAAAATCCTATTTCGGTCGGATCTAAAATGAATTAGAATAAATAGGATTTGGTTTGTTTATATTTAATTATGTTATATATAGAATATATAAAAATGTTCTATATAGAATGTCATTTTTACCCTTCCTTGGAAGGGTTACATACATGTGCTCGATTCGATCTATTTCTTTATCTCCCCATGAATCGTATGTTTGTAACAAAATGGACAGAATTTTCTCAATTCCAATCGATTAGGCGTGTTGTGACGATTCTTTTCAGTAATATATCTGGAAATACCCGTTGATACCTTATTAACACCGTTTCGAACACAACCGGTACATTCCAAAATAACCGTTATTCGGACATCTTTCCCCTTGGCCATGAACCCCCTTTGGATTTTTGATTTACTCAACTCTTCTATTTTCGATCCGAAACGAAGAAGAAGGAAGGAAGGATAAATAGAAGTTATTAACTTGAAATCCAATTATGAAAAATTTCGCTGCAATCAATATACTAAAAAAATTTCTAAACTTTATTTCAAATCACAGTATTTCATTTACATTTAAGTACCTTGTATAAGAGTCTTGTCCTAGATTTAGGCCCCACCCTGTTTATTCTACCTACATCCCTAGTTAATTTTTGAATTGAATAATTTATTTAATTCAAACTTGAACCCAAGTCTCGAAGCTGTTGAATACACCTTTTCTTTTTTTCTCTTTCCTCCCTCTTATTCTAAAAGGAAAAAAGAGAAAAAGGGGGCAAAGGCTTAGTCACAAATATTTAATTGTATCTCGAATCTTCGTTATTTGGTACCGTATCAATAAATAGAATCAAAAAAAGGGGAATGTCAACGCATCTGGGAAAAAACGATTAATCTCTATCAATAGACCTGCTAAAGACCCGAACCATAGAGTACTTAATACCGGTGCCACGGAAAGATATGTTTTTAGATCTCGCATTGAAAAATCTCCTTCCTTTTTTTATTGTAATCTAAAATGGTAATACATATATGATCAGATGCATATGCAGTTAAGAACCTTGTACACGTAATCCCTAATTCAAATTGAAATGTACAACTATCCAGTAAATAAAATTTTTTCTTAAAACATAAAAAAACGTTCCTCTCTTCCCGAGCATCCCCGAAAACTACTCATTTATTTTTACGACAGGTTCCGTTCCGTATTTCATACGTATATAAGACTTTTCTTTTACTATTATTATATATTAAATGGGACCAAAAAGACGAAATGCCCATAGAAATTGTATATATCAATGGAGGAAATAACGATGTGGAAAACAAAACAGAAATTCTATACAATGACACTGTAGACCAATTGTAGGGATGTAGCGCAGCTTGGTAGCGCGTTTGTTTTGGGTACAAAATGTCACAGGTTCAAATCCTGTCATCCCTACCTATTACTTCTTCGTTGAGCAGTAATTAATTAAGATCGATTGCAATATCCAATATATTATAATATTATTATATAACGTTCATTAAACTGGGGTTAAAAAAGTGTCTTTACAGTCTTCTCTTTTCTGATAAGAAAGCGCTCTTAGTTCAGTTCGGTAGAACGCGGGTCTCCAAAACCCGATGTCGTAGGTTCAAATCCTACAGAGCGTGATTTCATCCTTATTTTTATTAGATCAAATTAGACTGAAAGAGCTTCACTAACTTGAACTGCAATCTGAATTTGACCTCCTTTTTATTAAAGAAAGTAGGAGG